TAGCTCAACATATATGTAATATGTCTGTTTTCAAAGCGCGAAGAGTAATTGATCAGATTCGCGGACGTTCCTATGAAGAAACACTTATGATACTGGAACTCATGCCTTATCGAGCATCTTATCCCATTTTAAAATTGGTTTATTCTGCAGCAGCAAATGCTAGTCATAATATGGGTTTGAACGAAGCTGATTCATTCATTAGTGAAGCCAAAGTTAATAGGAGTACCATTGTGAAAAAATTAAGACCTCGAGCTCGAGGACGTAGTTATCCGATAAAAAGGCCCACTTGTCATATAACAATTGTATTAAAGGATAAATCTAAATTATTTTTAGATGAATCTAAGATTTAGATTCATCATAGTAAACACAGTAAAATAACATATATGGATGGAAAGAAAATATAATAGGAAAATATGGGACAAAAAATAAATCCACTCGGTTTCAGACTTGGTACAACCCAACGTCATCATTCCTTTTGGTTCGCGCAACCAAAAAATTATTCCGTGGGTTTACAGGAAGATGAAAAAATACGGAATTGTATCAAGAACTATGTACAAAAAAATAGGAGAATATCCTCGGGTTTCGAAGGAATCGCACGTATAGGAATTAAAAAAAGAATTGATTTGATCCAGGTCATAATCTATATTGGATTTCCAAATTTATTAATAGAGGGCCAAACACGAGGAATCGAAGAATTACAGATGAATGTACAAAAAGAATTTCATTCTGTGAACCGAAGACTCAACATTGCTATCACAAGAGTTGAAAAACCTTATGGGCAACCTAATATTCTTGCGGAATATATAGCTTTACAATTAAAAAATAGAGTTTCGTTTCGAAAGGCAATGAAAAAGGCTATTGAATTAGCTGAACAAACGGATACAAAAGGAATTCAAGTACAAATTGCAGGGCGGATTGACGGAAAAGAAATTGCACGTGTCGAATGGATCAGAGAGGGCAGGGTTCCCCTACAAACAATTCGCGCTAAAATTGATCATTGTTCCTATACAATTCGAACTATCTACGGAGTATTAGGCATTAAAATTTGGATATTTGTGGACGAGGAATAATAAACCTTTATTTATCTTGCCATTCTGGCCAGTGATAGAACAAAAAATAACAAACTGTTTCATTCTTTTTCCGTTAAATCAAACAAAAATAAGCAATTCTAGTTCTATAAGGTTGAATAAAAATTCGATTGACCATTTGTTATAATTGCTATGCTTAGTGTGTGACTCGTTAATTTTTCTTTAGAGTTTAGAGTTGGGATTCAAAAAAAAATATAGACTAAACCCCACTTAAACTTAATAACTATATAAATAAATAAAAACAAAAAGAAAAACAAAATAAACTAATAACCAACTTATTGCTTCGTATTGTCGAGATCCCAAGAAACAGTCACTATATGAGATGAGATGAGCGGATCAATCATATAGTTGCAGCAACTGCAACTAAAATCTTTTCCATAAAAAATCTGATTATGGGTTGTGAAACAAAAATAAAGGGATGTGGATAAATGGAGGGATGATAGAAAGAGAGAACAAAAATATCAATGAAAAAATATCAATGATATGTGATTCCAATATGTATGGTCTATGAATTACCTCATAAAGGCAATGTGATAAAGCATCAATACTGAATGAATATAAATAATAATAAAGAGCCTCGGGTTAATAAAAACTAAGGAGATTTACTCGAGAAGGAATTTTGTTGGGAGCTCCATTGCAGAGTTCAGGCCTAACCATTAATGGAGAAGCTATGGGAACGACGGAACCTGTGACTGCATAGGATTCTACTGAAAACGAATCCGAATAATTCATTGGGTGGGATGGCGGAACGAACCGAGAAAAAATTTTTTTATTCTGAGAAGCCGTGGGTTGACCAGAAGTCATGGGTTGACCTAGGAATAAAACAGTAAAGAGTCAATATTCGCCCGCGAAACCCTTATTTATTGAGATTACATTACAATATTTTGGCATCATTTGATAAGGGTAAAAATAAGGATCGTTATAAAATAAAAAGTATTATCTATAATTTATATCTATTTATATCTATAAATATGCATAACATAAATATTCTAGCTGTATATCCTGCATATACATCTTCCTGTATAACAAAACAAATTCAATATCAATAAATTTCTTAGTGTATTAGTTTATTAAATACATGTGTATCTGTAATATTATTGAATCCTTTCATTCGCGAGGAGCTGGATGAGAAGAAACTCTCATGTCCGGTTCTGTAGTAGAGATGGAATTAAGAAACGACCATCAACTATAACCCCAAAAGAACCAGATTTCGTAAACAACATAGAGGAAGAATGAAGGGAATATCTTGTCGGGGCAATCATATTTGTTTCGGCAGATACGCTCTTCAGGCACTTGAACCCGCTTGGATCACAGCTAGACAAATAGAAGCGGGGCGAAGAGCAATGACACGATATGCGCGTCGTGGTGGAAAAATATGGTTACGTATATTTCCCGACAAACCTGTTACAGTAAGACCTGCGGAAACACGTATGGGTTCGGGGAAGGGATCCCCCGAATATTGGGTATCCGTTGTTAAACCAGGTCGAATACTTTATGAAATGGGTGGAGTATCAGAAGCTGTAGCCAAAGCAGCTATTTCACTAGCTGCGTCAAAAATGCCTATACGAACTCAATTTGTCAGGATAGGTATGTAGAACTAAATAGTGTATTGAGGATGAAAAAACAACGGCAAGTTTATTTATTTCTGGACAGAGAATATTTCTTTTTTCCTTCATCCTTTGCATTAAAATAACGGATTCCAATAAAATGATATGATTCAACCTCAGACCCTTTTGAATGTAGCAGATAACAGCGGAGCTCGAGAATTGATGTGTATTCGAATCATAGGAGCTGGTAATCATCGATATGCTCATATTGGTGACGTTATTGTTGCTGTAATCAAAGAAGCAGTACCTAATATGCCACTAGAAAGATCGGAAATAATTAGAGCTGTAATTGTACGTACTTGTAAAGAGCTCAAACGTGACAACGGTATGATAATACGATATGATGACAATGCTGCGGTTGTCATTGATCAAGAAGGAAATCCAAAAGGAACTCGAGTTTTTGGTGCGATCACTCGGGAATTGAGACAGTTGAATTTTACTAAAATTGTTTCATTGGCTCCCGAGGTATTATAAATACGTATTATAAATACTACTAGATGAGACTATGATATATCAGAACATCTAAAACAGATCAAATTTAGTAGATTAGTAGATTGTGTCTCACGCATATACTTTTAATAATAAAAAATAATAAATAATTTTATAATCAAATAAAAAAAAAAAAAAGAAAGAAAATAAAACAAAGAAAAAAGGAAACATGTTGATTATATCAAAATTCGGAGGCACCAATAATTATAGTTCGTCATGGGTAAGGACACTATTGCCGATATAATAACTTCTATAAGAAATGCTGACATGAATAAAAAAGGAACGGTTCGAATAGCATCTACTAATATCACCGAAAATATTGTGAAAATACTTCTACGAGAAGGTTTTATTGAAAACGTTCGAAAACATCAGGAAGGTAACAAATATTTCTTGGTTTCAACTCTGCGACATAGAAAGACTAGGAAAAGAATACACAGAACTGTTTTAAAGCGTATCAGCCGACCCGGTTTACGAATTTATTCCAACTATCGACAAATTCCTAAGATTTTAGGTGGAATAGGAATTGTAATTCTTTCTACTTCTCGAGGTATAATGACAGATCGAGAAGCTCGACGAGAAAAAATTGGAGGCGAACTTTTGTTATATGTATGGTGATCCTCCTCCTCTGGTATCCTAATTTTCTCTCTAACTTCCTATTTGTGAAATAGAGAGGAAAAGTGAGTTATATAACTCTTCCTCCATTAGTTGATACTTCAAGGAAGTTACCTGGAATGAAAGAACAAAAATTGATTCATGAAGGTTTAATTACTGAATCACTTCCCAACGGTATGTTCCGAGTCCGCCTAGATAATGAAGATGTAATTCTAGGTTATGTTTCGGGAAGGATCCGGCGCAGTTTTATACGGATACTACCCGGGGATAGAGTCAAAATTGAAGTAAGTTGTTATGATTCAACCAGGGGACGTATAATTTATAGACTTCGCAACAAAGATTCGAACGATTAGGTGATTTTTAAAGCATTCCTTTCATGACGATACAATTCGAAGTTAAAAAAATTCAAGAGACTTATTTTCTTCCAAGGAATAGATTCAAAATTAAGATAAGGAATAAGAAATATGAAAATAAGGGCTTCCGTTCGTAAAATTTGTGAAAAATGTCGACTGATCCGTAGACACGGACGAATTATAGTGATTTGTTCCAATCCGAGACATAAACAGAGACAAGGATAATCTTTCTAAAAAAGAACTTTCTAAAGAAAGGACAAAAATAAAGGATTTCTTTTAATATGAAATGGATATTTCCGTATCTTTTCTTTCCATATATTTCTGACTTTATATTTATGAGATGATAAAATATGACAAAAGCTATACCAAGAATTGGTTCACGTAGGAATGGACGTATTGGTTCACGTAAGACTGGACGTAGAATACCAAAAGGAATTATTCATGTTCAAGCAAGTTTCAACAATACCATTGTAACTGTTTCAGATGTACGAGGTCGGGTGGTTTCTTGGGCCTCTGCTGGTACTTCCGGATTCAAAGGGACAAGAAGAGGGACACCCTATGCTGCTCAAGCAGCGGCATTAGATGCTATTCGTACAGTTGTTGGTCAGGGTATGCAACGAGCAGAAGTTATGATAAAAGGTCCTGGTCTCGGAAGAGATGCAGCATTACGAGCCATTCGTAGAAGCGGTATACTATTAAGTTTCGTACGTGATGTAACACCTATGCCACATAATGGATGTCGACCCCCTAAAAAAAGACGTGTGTAGAAACAATAAAAAACAGATTTCAAGAGAAATAAATGATTCAATGATCTGATCAAATAATAGTAATAGCATGGTTCGAGAGGAAGT